CCTTATGCTTAATGAATTGGAAGCAAAAACCGATAAATCTAATGGAAAATCAATTTCAAAAGAAATTGGTTATTTATTCAACTTGATTAATGAATTTGCTAGTTCAAATAAAAGTTTTGAAGCATTTACTCTATTTCTAGATTCCGAAGAAGGCAAAATGGATTTAGAAATTCGAAGAAAAGTTTCGAAACTTCTATTCGATAGAATATTCGATCGGATTCTACTAGATATAGATACCCCGGAAAGTATAAAGGAATCTGCCGGATTAAAGGAAATAAGTAAACAAGTTCCGCGATGGCCGTACAAATTAACGGACGCTTTGGAACACGAAGAGGACGTGAGTGACGACAAGAAAGAGGATTTTGAAATTTGTTTACGAAAATATAAACGTATAATACTTTTTGATAAGACTCCAAAAGATGAAGATGAAGAAGATGAAGATGAAGATGAAGATACGGAGAAGAAAAAAAAAAATACGCGGAGGATCAAAAAAATTAAAGAGAAGAACAAAGAGCCAACCGCAACCGAAGAAGAAGAAGACGAAGTAAGCGAGGTGGCTTTGGTACGTTATTCACCCGTCCCAGATTGGGTTCGAGAACAAATAAAGGGCTCTATACGATCCCAGAGACGGAAAACTCCTGTTTTTACAATGTATCAACCAAGGCCCCGGGCTCCTCTTTTTAGTAAGTTCAGAATAGTCAAATTTATTGCTTTTTTTTTGGATATCCTCAAACTTATGAAAAAGCTATTGAAAAAGCTATTTCTAAGGGCAGTGGGTAAAAAAGAGGAGGTGGGTAAAAAAGAGGAGGTGGGTAAAAAAAGGGCGGTGGGTAAAAAAAGGGGGGTGGGTAAAAACACGGAATTCCCAATTTCAAATTCTACAGAGAAAGAAGGAAGTGCGAAACAAATTGAAGAAGAGAACAAAAGAAAAAGAAAAGAAAAGTTGAAAAACGAAATACATCAACTAGTGATAGCAGAGGCCTGGGATAGCATTATTTTCGGTCCCGTAATAAGAACTGTTTTTTTACTAACCCAGTCGTTTTTTAGACTAAATATTCTAGTACCTTCATTAATAATAACTAAAAATATCATTCGTATGCTATTATTTGAATTTCCCGAATGGTCTGAGGATTTAGCGGATTGGAAGAGAGAAGTGCATGTTAACTGCACTTATAATGGAATTGCAGTAACCCAAGGGGAATTCCCAATAAACTGGGAAACAGATGGTATTCAAATAAAGATACTATTTCCGTTTCGTCTAAAGTTTCGGCACAGATTGAAAAAAAAAATTCCTCATAAAAATCCAATCAAAAAGAAAGGCAAAAAAGCACATTTTTCTTTTTTAACAGTTGTGGGGCTGGAAGCGGAAATACCCTTTGGTCCTCCCCAAAAACTTCAAATTTTGGAAGGTTTTTCTAAAGAACTCGTTAAAGAAGTAAAAAAAAAAATTCGAAAATTGAAAAAAAACTTTTTTCTAGTTTTAAATTTTTTAAAAGAACAATTAAAAGAACAAATAAAATTATTTTTGAATGAAGAAAGAAAAAACTGGTTTGTCAAAAAAAAAATATTTATACAAGAAATACTAAACAAAATTTTCAAATCAAAAATAAATCAAAAGAATAAAATTCTAGTTGGAGAAGTAAAAGAAAAAGATTCGATAAACACTAACGGGACAATTCAAAAATTGTCCACGCAAATTGAATCTAGAGATTGGACAAATTATTCACCGGCAGAAAGAAAAATGAAAGAGGCAGAAAGAAAAATGAAAGATTTGACTGATAAAAGAAACACAATCCTAAATCAAATAAATAAAATTAATCAAATAAAGAAAATTACAAAAGAAAAGAAAAAAAGTTATAATGCTAAAGACTTCAATTTCAAATCATTAAAAAGGATTTTGCAGCTATTAAAAATGCGAAATGCCCGATTAGTGCTTAAATCACGTTTTGTTCTAAAACTTTGGATTGAGAAGATATACATAGATATCTTCTTAGGTATCATTAATATTATGAGGGTCACTGCACATTTGTTTCTTCAATCCGCAAGGAAAATTTTTATTTTTGCTAAATTAATTTTCAACAATGAAAAAAATAGGAAAAGATTTGGTAAAAAAAATCCAAATACAATTCACTTTATTTCGATTATAAAAAATATAAAAAAATTAGTTAATATTAATAATAGTACTCTTGGCCTTAGTAGTCTGAATTCAGAACTTTTAGTACCCTTGTCCCAAGCATATGTATTTTATAAATTATCAAAAATGGACGTTCTTAACTTATATAAGTTAAGATCTGTCCTTCAATATAACGAAACATCCCCGTTTCTGAAAAAGGAAATAAAAGATTTTTTTGAAACCCAAGGGTTACTTCATTCCAAATTAAAAAATAAAAATTTGAGAAATTCTGGAATGAATCAATGGAAAAACTGGTTAAGAAATCATTATCAATATAAATACTATTTATCTAAAGATCAATGGGATAAATTAATATCCCCAAAAAGGGGAAATAGAATCAATCAATGTTCTAGGGTTCAAAATAAAGTTTTTCGACACGATCTTTTATCATATAAATCCCTTAATTATGAAAATTTTGAAGATAATTCCAATATGGAAAAAAGGAATTTTATTGATACGTTCCCTATCAATAATTATGTAGCAGAACACATTGGGTTTGATTTTGATATGGATCGTTTTGTTGAGAAAAGACCAAAGCGAAAATATTTGGATTGGAAAATACTCCCTTCGATTCCCCAACACCCAGAAGGCACCCCATCAAAAGAACAAAAAGAACTTTTAGATAATCAAAAAAAAATTTTTTTTAATTGGTTGGGATCGAATGGCGAAGTGCTAACTTTTTCGAATTCCAATTTGGAATTTTGGTTCTTTCAAAAAGTTGTGATATTTTCCAAGTTATATAAGGAGAAACCCTGGATAAGGACAAGAATACCAATCAACTTACTTCTAAATTTAAAAGCAAAGAAAAAAGATAATTTAAAAGCAAAGAAAAAAGATAATTTAAAAGCAAAGAAAAAAGATAATTTAAAAGAAAATCAAAATGATAATTTAAAAGAAAATCAAAATGATAATGAAAAAGAAAATCAAAATGATAATGAAAAAGAAAAGAAAATCAAAATGATAATGAAAAAGAAAATCAAAATGATAATGAAAAATCAAAATGATAATGAAAAAGGAACCCAGGATATAAATTCTAAAAAATTAAAATTAAAAAAGAAGAGCCACCTCGATTTATTTCTAGAACGGTATTTACGTTGTCAAATACGATGGAAGGGTTCTGTAAATGAAAAACTAATTACTACTATTCAACTCGGTTGTCTTATGCTTAAAGTGCCAAATAAGGAAGGAGTTGCTATATCTTATATTAAAAGAAAAGAATTGAATATGAATCTTCTAGTGTTTAGAATGGGTTTTACTATTCCAGAGTTGCTAGAACAGGGAATTTTGATTATCGAACCCGGGCGTCTGTCGCTCAAAAATAATGGAAAATTGATTATGTATCGAACGATAAATGTTTTATTAGTTCATAAGAACAAACAAAAAAGTTATCAAAGATACAAAAAAAGAAATTCTTTTAATAAAACAAAATTTCCCGAATCTAGTGAAAGGGGTCAAAGTCTAATTGAAAATATAGAAAAAAAAGATTATGATTTACTTGTTCCTGAAAATATTTTATCCCCTAAACGGCGTCGAGAATTGAGAATTCTAATGTCTTTCAATTCCAAATTAAAGAAAACTCATAGAAATATAGAAATTTTGAATGATAAGACCCTAAAACATGGGTCTCACGTTTTCGAACTTTTTGAGAGAAAAAAAAGGGGGGGAACTAATTTCAAGTTTTTTCTTTGGCCCAATTATCGATTAGAAGATTTAGCTTGTATGAATCGCTATTGGTTTGATACCAATAATGGCAGTCGATTCAGTATGGTAAGGATACGTATATATCCACGATTGAAAAGTCGATAAGGGTGTATTTTCATATCTTCATATATATATATTTGAAAGCACGTCTGATCTAGTATATGGAATGGAAAAAATGTACACATCCATTCTTTTCCATTCCATATTCCAGAGGAAGTGAAGGTTAGTAGAAGATTAATTGATATATCAAATCAAAATGAACTGACATTATTATTTATTATTACTGATCAAAAAAAATACCTCACACAAAAAATGCAAAAAAATAAAGAGGGGATTTCTTTGTATGATAAAAAATTCATTCATGTCAATTATGTCACAAGAAGAAAACCGGGGATCAGTTGAATTTCAAATAGCGCGCTTTACTAATAAGATACGAAGCCTTACTTCCCATTTGGAATTACATAGAAAAGACTATTTATCGCAGAGAGGTTTACGGAAAATCCTAGGAAAACGCCAACGACTACTATCTTATCTGGCAAAAAAGGATAGAGTACGTTATAAAGAATTAATTAACCAATTGGATATTCGGGAGTCAAAAACTCGTTAATTGGGAGGATTTTTTGAATTATTTGATTTATTAGATTAGATCTTGAATTTTAATGAGCTTCTTTTAGTTTTCAGGAATTCATGGAAGAATGAAGCGAGGAAACCTCTATGAATGTACCGGCTACAAGAAAAGACCTTATGATAGTTAATATGGGTCCCCACCACCCATCAATGCATGGTGTTCTACGACTTATTGTTACTCTAGACGGTGAAGATGTTATTGACTGTGAACCAATATTAGGTTATTTACACCGAGGAATGGAAAAAATTGGGGAAAACCGAACAATTATACAATATTTGCCTTATGTAACACGTTGGGATTATTTAGCTACTATGTTCACAGAAGCAATAACAGTAAATGGGCCGGAACAGTTGGGAAATATTCAAGTACCGAAAAGAGCCAGCTATATCAGAGTTATTTTGTTGGAGTTGAGTCGTATAGCTTCTCATCTGTTATGGCTTGGCCCTTTTATGGCGGATATTGGTGCACAGACCCCTTTTTTCTATATTTTTAGAGAAAGAGAGTTAGTATATGATTTATTCGAAGCTGCCACTGGTATGAGAATGATGCATAATTTTTTTCGTATCGGAGGAGTAGCAGCTGATCTACCTCATGGCTGGATAGATAAATGTTTGGATTTCTGCGATTATTTTTTAACAAGAGTTACTGAATATCAAAAACTCATTACGCGAAATCCTATTTTTTTAGAACGAGTTGAAGGAGTAGGTATTGTCGGCGCGGAGGAAGCAATAAATTGGGGTTTATCAGGACCAATGCTACGAGCTTCCGGCGTACAATGGGATCTTCGTAAAATGGATCATTATGAGTCTTACGACGAATTTGATTGGGAAGTTCCGTGGCAAAAAGAGGGAGATTCATTAGCTCGTTATTTAGTCCGAATTGGTGAAATGACGGAATCCATAAAAATTATTCAACAGGCGTTGGAAAGAATTCCGGGGGGTCCCTATGAAAATTTAGAAACCCGACATTTTGATAGAGAAAGGCATCCGGAATGGGACGATTTTGAATATCGATTCATTAGTAAAAAAACTTCCCCGACTTTTGAATTGCCTAAACAAGAACTTTATGTGAGAGTTGAAGCCCCAAAGGGAGAGTTGGGAATTTTTCTGATAGGGGATCAGAGTTGTTTTCCTTGGCGCTGGAAAATTCGTCCGCCGGGTTTTATCAATTTGCAAATTCTTCCTCAATTAATTAAAAGAATGAAATTGGCAGATATTATGACAATACTAGGTAGCATAGATATTATTATGGGAGAAGTTGATCGTTGAAATGATAATTGATACAACCGAAGTACAAGCTATCAATTCTTTTTTCAGATTGGAAGCCTTAAACGAAATCTATGGAATTCTATGGATCCTTGCCCCTATTTTGGCTCTTGTATTGGGAATTACGATAGGTGTACTAGTAATTGTATGGTTAGAAAGAGAAATATCCGCGGGGCTACAACAACGTATTGGACCTGAATATGCCGGTCCTTTGGGAGTTCTTCAAGCTCTAGCGGATGGGACAAAACTCCTTTTCAAAGAGAATCTTTTTCCATCTAGAGGGGATATTCGTTTATTCAGTATCGGACCGTCTATAGCAGTCATATCAGCTCTATTAAGCTATTCAGTAATTCCTTTTGGCTATCGCTTTGTTTTATCGGATTTAAATATCGGTGTTTTTTTATGGATTGCGATTTCAAGTATTGTTCCCATCGGACTTCTTATGTCAGGATATGGATCAAATAATAAATATTCTTTTTTAGGTGGTCTACGAGCTGCTGCTCAATCCATTAGTTATGAAATCCCATTAACTCTCTGTGTATTATCCATATCTCTACGTGCGATTCGTTGAAACAGAAACATTTCCTTTTTGCTTTCTCTTTTGGAAGAAAGCAAAATGAATTGAATAGATATCTTCCGTTTTTTATATTCATCATTTGGGAATAAAATGGAATAGTTATATGAGTGAAAGAAAACTGCTTTGAAATTTGTAGTAAAAAAACTTGAGACTCATTTCCTATGTACAAGAATAAAGCGCAAATAAACATAAAAAGACGAGACCGGTTGCCCCACGATTGGTTGATTAGCCAACCTACTTTGAAGCGGGTTTAAAAGACCATTATTTAGTATTTAGTTTTCACTATTATTTCTATGTATTACCCTAATGCTAACGAGCGATTGCGCAAAAATGAGTAAATGGTTAGGAACACCAAGATACACAAAGGATTAGTAAGAGAGAGTAAAAAAGAAAAAATTTATGTCAATTTGAGCCTTTTGGGGGGTTTTAAATTGGTAGAAATGCTTGAATAGTACTCCCCCGGATTCCGATCCAGAGTATGTTTCCACCCACTAATAAAAGAAATAACTAGCAAGAACGAAATAATCCTTTACTTTTTTCAGAAAGAAGACTAGTGAGGTACTTTTTTGTCTTAACGATATTTCCGACAGCTTTTTTATCTTAGTTCTATTGATACCTAAGAGCTATAAAACTTGTGGTATAATGTATGAATTACTAGAATCAAAAAATTGCCTTTTCGTATTCATGTGTGAAATACGTAAATTAAGATAGCTGTTGGTATTGCTAGAAGGAGTATTTTATTGAAGGATTCAAGTTATTACTCAACAAATCAAATAAAAGTTTGCAACGAAACTCTTATTTTTGAGGATGAGATCAATTCAGAAGTTAGTCTAACAGACAGAATTTTTTTGGTCGAATTTCTAAACGTTCGATAGCTTTTTTCCTCTCTATCGTACAAACTGATCAAGATACAAGATAAAAAAAAGAATCTGATCCCCTCCTCTTTGAACTTAGATTTTTTCTGGCCCTATAGGAGCTGTATGAAGTGAAAATCTCATGTACAGTTCTGTAATAGCGGCGGGAATAGTGATATTCTCACCGACTATAATTATCGAATAGTTCAAGTACAGTTGATATAGTTGAAGCACAATCAAAATATGGATTTTGGGGGTGGAATTTGTGGCGCCAACCCATAGGATTTATCATTTTTCTAATCTCTTCCTTAGCAGAATGCGAGAGATTGCCCTTTGATTTACCCGAAGCAGAAGAAGAATTAGTAGCTGGTTATCAAACAGAATATTCGGGTATAAAATTCGGTTTATTTTACGTTGCTTCGTATCTAAATTTATTAGTTTCTTCATTATTTGTAACAATTCTTTACTTAGGCGGTTGGAATATCTTTATTCCGTTCATATTCGAGAATCGTTTTTTTGAAATAAATAATGGGGGTAGCGTCTTTGGAATAACAATTGGTATCTTTAGTACATTAGTTAAAACTTATTTGTTCTTGTTCACGTCTATCACAACAAGATGGACTTTACCTAGACTAAGAATGGATCAACTATTAAATTTTGGCTGGAAATTTCTTTTACCTATCTCTCTTGGTAATCTATTATTAACAACATCTTCCCAACTCCTTTCACTATAAAAATAACAAACAAAGGAATATTTTTTGATAGTCACAGCTTCTCTGACACAAGATAAAGAAAATTTTTCATAAATATAGGGATATGCTCACCATGATAAACAGATTCATCAATTATAGTCACCAAAGCATACGAGCTGCACGATACATTGGTCAAAGTTTTATGATTACCCTATCTCACGCAAATCGTTTACCTGTAACTATTCAATATCCTTATGAAAAATTAATTACATCGGAACGTTTACGGGGCCGAATCCACTTTGAATTTGATAAATGCATTGCTTGTGAAGTATGTGTTCGGGTATGCCCTATAAATTTACCCGTTGTTGATTGGAAGCTGGAAAGCGAGATTCGAAAGAAACGTTTATTTAATTACAGCATTGATTTTGGAATTTGTATTTTTTGTGGAAATTGCGTTGAGTATTGTCCAACGAATTGCTTATCAATGACCGAAGAATATGAGCTTTCTACTTATGATCGTCACGAATTGAATTATAATCAAATCGCTTTAGCGCGTTTACCGATGCGCGTAATTGACGATTATACAATTCGAACAATTTTAACTTCAACGAACTAAATGGGCAAAGACCTGATTCTTAATTAATTTATTATTAATTAATTTTTTTTGATAAATTGAAATGTAATTTCAATTCGATCTTTAAGAGGTCCAATATAGTTTTTTTCATTTGTCCTGTTGAATAATTGCAAAAACACAAAATGACTACTCTTGATTTTGTTTAGGGAAAAGTTTGTAACAATCCCACCTTTTCACTTTTAAATTGAAAATATGTTAATAGACGTAAGTATGAATTCTATCTCTATTTTTTTTGCGAATGTCAAAAACTTTTTATTTAGACGTCAAAGTAATTAACCCAGTTAAAGCTACTACAATTTCCATGCGTCAGGGTTTAATTCAAATAGAACCCAATTAGAAAAAAGTTGTTCCTGGTCGGATCAACAAAATTACGAAAAAAAAAATTCGATTTTTTGATCGCGCATTTTAACGTGCAATGGATTTGCCGGGTTCAATACATGATTTTATTTTACTTTCTCTGGGCTTAGTTCTTATCTTAGGGGGTCTGAGTGTGGTATTACTTACTAATCCAATTTATTCTGCCTTTTCGTTGGGATTGGTTCTTGTTTGTATATCCTTATTTTATATTTTATCAAATTCTCACTTTGTAGCTGCTGCCCAACTCCTTATTTATGTGGGAGCTATAAATGTTTTAATTCTATTTGCTGTGATGTTCATGAATGGCGCAGAATATTCCAAGGATTGGAGCCTTTGGACTATGGGGGACGGGGTTACTTCCTTAATTTGTACAAGTATTTTTGTTTCACTAATTACTATTATTTCTGATACGTCCTGGTATGCGATTATTTGGACTACCAGAACAAACCAGATTCTAGAGCAAGATTTAACAAATAATGGTCAACAAATTGGAATTCATTTATCAACAGACTTTTTTCTTCCATTTGAATTCATTTCGATAATTCTCTTAGTTACTTTGATAGGTGCAATTACTGTGGCTCGTCAGTAATAAATTTTTAGAATTAGCATTAAAATTCCAAGGTTTCCTAAATTATTCCATTCATTTTATTTCAATTCTATTTGAAAATTCGTTGTGACTAAAATTTTTTAGTGAATTTAGTCCGAATATAGTTTTTTGTTCGCCATTTTTGATATAATTATTCTAATCAACCCAATTAGTTGACTATTTGAATTCCATTTTTGTTCATATTGAAATAAACCGAACTGGATCAGGAGTTGGTGAATAATGCTCGAACATGTACTTGTTTTGAGTGCCTATTTATTTTCTATTGGTCTCTATGGATTGATCACGAGTCGAAATATGGTTAGGGCGCTTATGTGTCTTGAACTTCTATTGAATGCAGTTAATATAAATTTCATAACATTTTCTGATTTTTTTGATAATCGCCAATTAAAAGGAAATATTTTCTCAATTTTTGTTATAGCTATCGCAGCCGCTGAAGCAGCTATTGGACCGGCCATTCTTTCGTCGATTTATCGTAATAGAAAATCTATCCGTATCAATCAATCGAATTTGTTGAATAAGTAGTAATAATCATATAAATTATGATATATATCAATTTTAATTGGCATATATGATATATAAGGTATGTAACTATCTTATAAGAAATTCTAAGTTATCTCATGAGTTAATTTGGAATTGAATATCAAGATTCTGGTAAATCATTTAAATCATTGCTTCATCTGGTGTCTAAATATAGGAGTCATTTAGAAATTTACTAGATCGAAAATTTGGGGCATTCAAAAAAAAGTAGAGATCCAATGGCACACTCAGTAAAGATTTATGATACATGTATAGGGTGTACTCAATGCGTTCGGGCCTGTCCCACGGATGTATTAGAAATGATACCTTGGGACGGATGTAAAGCAAAACAAATAGCTTCGGCTCCTCGAACAGAGGATTGTGTTGGTTGTAAGAGATGTGAATCCGCCTGCCCAACGGATTTCTTGAGTGTTCGGGTATATTTGTGGCACGAAACAACCCGAAGTATGGGTCTAGCTTATTGAAAATTTACCAAAAAACCCACTTGAACATATTTGATCTTTTGTTTACCGACAAAAACCCGTGCTCGAAAAATCTTTATTTTGTTTTCGAGCACGGGTTTTCTGGGATAAGTCTATTTTGTCTTTATCACGAATTCTTTTCCTTGGTTAACAATATTTGTATTTTTACCCATATCAGCGGGTTTCCTAATTTTTCTTTTTCCTCATAGAGGAAATAAGGTAATTAGGTGGTATACGTTATATATATGTATCTTAGAATTCCTTTTAATGACCTATGCATTTGCTTATTATTTTCAATTCAATGATCCATTAAGACAGTTAACAGAAAATTATAAATGGATCCCTTTTTTTGATTTTTACTGGAGGTTGGGAATCGATGGACTTTCTATAGCACCTATTTTACTGACAGGATTTATCACGACTTTAGCCACTTTAGCTGCTTGGCCGGTTACTCGTGATTCCCGATTATTTCATTTTTTGATGTTAGCAATGTATAGTGGTCAAATAGGATTATTTTCGTCTCAAGATCTTTTACTTTTTTTCATTATGTGGGAATTAGAATTAATTCCTGTTTATCTGCTTCTATCAATGTGGGGAGGAAAAAAACGTCTGTATTCGGCTACAAAGTTTATTTTGTATACTGCAGGAAGTTCGGCTTTTTTATTAATAGGAGCTTTGGGTATCGCTTTATATGGTTCTAATGAGCCAACATTCAATTTTGAAACATCAGCCAATCAATCATATCCCGTGGCTCTGGAAATATTATTCTATATTGTATTTCTTATTGCTTTTGCTGTCAAATTACCGATTATACCCTTCCATACATGGTTACCAGACACCCATGGAGAAGCGCATTACAGTACTTGTATGCTTCTAGCAGGGATCTTATTAAAAATGGGAGCGTATGGATTGATTCGAATTAATATGGAATTTTTGCCGCGTGCACATTCTATATTTTCTCCTTTCTTAATAATGGTAGGGGCAATCCAAATAATCTATGCAGCTTCAACATCTCCCGGTCAACGAAATTTAAAAAAGAGAATAGCCTATTCGTCTGTATCTCATATGGGTTTTCTAATTATAGGAATTTGCTCTATAAATGATATGGGACTCAACGGAGCCGTTTTACAAATAGTATCACATGGATTTATTGGGGCTGCACTTTTTTTCTTGGCAGGAGCGGGTTATGATAGAACTCGTCTTGCTTACCTTGACGACATGGGGGGGCTGGCTGCCCCAATGCCAAAGATATTTACGATGTTCAGTATCTTATCACTAGGTTCCCTCGCATTACCAGGCATGAGTGGTTTTTTTGCAGAATTTTTAATATTTTTTGGACTAATTACCGGACCAAAATATCTTTTACTATCAAAAATAGTAATTACATTCATAATGGCAGTTGGAATGATATTAACTCCTATTTATTTATTATCTATGTTACGCCAGATGTTCTATGGATACAAATTTTTGAATGCCTCAAATTGTTATTTTTTTGATGCCGGACCCCGGGAACTGTTTGTTTCGATCTCACTCCTTCTCCCTGTAATAGGCATTGGTATTTATCCGGATTTTATTTTTTCATTATCAGTTGACAAAATAGAAATTCTTTTATCTAATTATTTTTATAGTTTCTAGATTATTTCATAAATAAAACAACAAATACAGTAAAAATCATTATATAACTAAAAATTTTGAAATTTTTAATTGAACTAAAAAAGAAAAAAAGGACTCCTAATCAAAAATATTTGGGTGTTTTGAGAACTTTTTGAATTACTACATTTAATTTTGACTCAAAAAGTTCTCAACAGTTTGTTTGAGGCTTGCTCTATATTAAAATTAGAATATGGTGTCCTATAGGCGGATTGACCAGCCCACTCCTTTTTCAGTTCAATTAGATGGTAATGTAAATGAACCATAACTATGAAGCCCGATTCCTAATAAATTAACCCCAAAATAACATGTCCAAATTATAAAAAAACCAATTGAAGCGACAATTGCGGAATTTAAACCTTCCCCATTTTTATTTACTCGAATATGGAAATAAATCGCGAATATAATCCAAGTAATAAAGGCCCAAGTTTCTTTTGGGTCCCAACTCCAATAAGACCCCCATGTTTCATTCGCCCAGACTGCTCCCGAAAGAATACCAATAGTTAAAAAGATAAATCCGATACCAATAATGCGAAAACCCCAATGGTCTAATTGTTGAATCAATTGAACTTTATAATAATTCCTAGACGAAAGAAACCAAAAAGAAGTATTTCTTAAAACATTTCTTTTTTTCGTGATTCGTTGGGTTCTGCGAATAGAAAATGAATCCAAACTGTCTCTTTTCCCATTATCACTAATTCTTCGAGTATTTCGAAATGTAATTACGAGAAGAGCCACAGATAATAAGGATCCACATAAAAGAGCGGCATAGCCCAACACCATCATACTTACGTGCATCATTAACCACTGGGATTGAAGGGCAGGGACTAAGGTGCCGGATTGGTGCATATTAGTTAAAAGACCGGAAGTAGCAAACCCTTGTGTAAAAAAAATACTTGGCGCTGTTATTGGGCTTAAATAATTTTTATTTTTTAAATAAGGAACCATATGAATAATGGATAAGATCCATGAAAGAAATATTAATGATTCATATAAATTGCTTAATGGTAAATGTCCCGAATAAATCCAACGAGTAACTAATAATCCTGTTATACAGAAAAAACATATTATCTTTCCTTTTTCTGACGAATCATATAGTTCTACGAATTCATCAACTAATAAGGTTAGCAAATGAATTGTAGTTCCAATCGAAACAACTGAAAAGGATATATGAATTAATATATGTTCTAAAGTCGAAAATATCATAAAAATTTGAATTCTCAAAAAAAGGTATAGAATTGAATTCATTCTACTATAATAGTTTGATTATAGTATAGCCATATAGGAATATGGGACTTGTTCAACTTTTTTGAAAATTATGCCGCCACTCGGACTCGAACCGAGATGCTCTCGCACTGCTTCCTAAGAGCAGCGTGTCTACCAATTTCACCATGGCGGCTTTTTAAAAATGATAAAAACCTACTATTAGGCAATCGTCAATCTTCAATAAATCAATTCAAGTCAATTTTTTAGAAAAAAAAATTAGTTTGTAAAAATTCCTATTTCACTCCTCTATTCCACGCATTTCTAATTTTTTTTTAGATTAATCATTAAACGTTTTGTTTTCTCTATTGAATTGATCTTAGGATTGGATTTAGCAACTCCATTAGGTATTGATTCCTATATAGTATAGAAAAAATAGAATAATACAAAGGCTATTCCAGTTCTATCTCAGTTTATCTCATATTTGAACTTTCATAATTGATTTGAATATTTGATATATAATTTGAAACATCTTACAATGTAAGCATACAATACAAACGAAATTTAGTCAAACAAAATTGACATGTCGTATTTGGGAATTCTTTCGTTTTATATAGTATTTTATATAGTAAAATACTAAATATAGTCTAAAACGATCAATAAATATAACCAAGAAATAGAACAATTAATTTTTTTTAAATTGTTCTTGTGATTCTGATCATGGATTCGATGGGGAAAAAACCCCATCGGGAAACGAGACAATATCCGAAAAAGACTAGAGCCAAAAAAATTTTTATTCGACATAATAAAAGAAAAAAAAAATCGAGTTACGTTTAATATTGATTATTATTCTATGAATATCTTAAACAAAAAATATACTATTTATATATTTTTAAATTAAAAAATACTCTTATGAAAAATTATAAACAATAAATACTATTTATTTGATGTCAAGGAGAGTTCTTTTTTTATTCCAACCTTTTTATTTTATTTTGTACACAAAAAAACTTTTTGACTCACCAGTAGAAAGAGATTGCGCTAACGAAAAAGCTTTCAGCGCTGCCCAATATCCTTTTTTTTTCCAAATATTTTTTCGAATACGCTTTTTTGATATAGAAGTACGTTTTTTCGGAACTGCCATTTCAAAATAAAGAAGTTTTTATTGTTCGGGTTATATGTCAAAGACATTTATTCTTCAAATTGTTCAAAAAAAGTGGTCGGTACTATTCGGATCTAAATTAATAGATTAATTTATTCAGAATAAATTAAAATTCCCCGAATTAGAATTCGAACCCTTGACCAATCGGCAAAAAGCCGACCGGCCTACCACTCAGCATTTTTTTTAATCTATAAAAAAGAGGATTTATTTTTCTCAGGAAAGCACAGTGCAATATTTCGTGAATACCAAGCAGTAACAGAGTAAACCAACCTTTGACCAATCGGCAAAAAGCCTACCGGTCTACCACTCATTCCAATATTTCAAATAGAATCATACAAAACGATCCGCCCAATCTAACAAGCAGTAACATAACAAGCAGTAACATAACAAGCAGTAACAGATTAAAATACAGCTCCTTCATACCATGACTTTCCTAAGAAACGAAACATAATATAATCATTACCTGTTACCACGCAGACGCAAAATTATATGCATCCCGATTAGGAAAATCGTGAATCCATCAATCTTCATTTCTATTTCTACCCCCCAATTTATACAAAAAATAAAAAAAAAAGAGAAATACAAAAAAACCATTATGGTTACTGGAAAAAAACCATTATGGTTACTGGAAAAAAACCATTATGGTTACTGTAATTATATAATTCATTGTTAATTAATGCAAGTCATTATTAATTGAAATTGAAAATAATAAGATTTATTTATGCAACATACATATCAATATTCATGGATCATACCCGTCCTTACACTTCCAGTCCCTACGTTACTCGGACTTGCACTCCTACTTTTTCCGTCAGCAATAAAAAAACGTCGCCGTATCTCGGCTTTTACAAGCGTTTTATTTTTAAGTATAGTTATGCTTTTTTCAATCGATCCCTCTATTCAGCAAATAGATAATGGTTCTATCTATCAATATATATGGTCTTGGACCATCAATAATGATTTTTCTTTAGAATTTGGATACTTAATAGACCCACTTACTTCTATTTTCTCAATATTAATTACTACAGTTGGCATTTTGGTTCTTATTTATAGTGACAATTATATGTCTCATGATCAAGGATATTTGAGATTTTTTGCCTATATGAGTTTTTTCACTAATTTAATGTTAACGTTAGTTACTAGTTCAAATTTGATACAAATTTATATTTTTTGGGAATTGGTTGGAATGTGTTCCTATTTACTAATAGGTTTTTGGTTTGCACGGCCTATTGCCTCGAATGCTTGTCAAAAAGCCTTTTTAACTAATCGTGTTGGGGATTTTGGTTTATTATTAGGAATTTTAGGTCTTTATTGGCTAACAGGCAGTTTCGAATTTCGAGATTTGTTTGAAATAGTTAATAACTTAAATAAGGAGATTAATCCTGTATTTCTTACTTTTTGTGCCTTACTATTATTTTCTGGTCCAATTGCCAAATCGGCGCAGTTTCCTCTTCATGTCTGGTTACCAGACGCGATGGAAGGACCTACTCCTATTTCGGCTCTGATACACGCTGCTACAATGGTAGCGGCGGGCATTTTTCTTGTAGCCCGTCTTCTTCCCCTTTTCCTCGTTATACCTTACATAATGAATCTGATAGCTTTGGTAGGAATAATAACCTTACTTTTAGGAGCTACTTTAGCTCTTGCTCAAAAAGATATTAAGAAAAGTTTAGCCTATTCTACAATGTCTCAATTGGGTTATATGATGTTAGCATTAGGAATGGGATCTTATCGGCCAGCACTTTTTCATTTGATTACTCATGCTTATTCGAAAGCATTATTATTTTTAGGATCTGGGTCTATTATTCATTCAATGGAAAGTATTGTTGGCTATTCTCCAGATAAGAGTCAAAATATGGTTCTTATGGGGGGGTTAAAAAAGCATGTTCCAGTTACCCAAGGGTCCTTTTTATTAGGAACCCTTTCACTTTGCGGTATTCCCCCCCTCGCTTGCTTTTGGTCTAAAGACGCAATTCTTAGTGATAGTTGGTTGTATTCACCTAGTTTTGGAATAATAGCTTATTCCACAGCAGCATTAACGGCATTTTATATGTTTCGTGTTTATTTACTTACTTTTGAAGGACATTTAAATGTTCATTTTCAAAATTACAGCGGAAAAAAAAATAGTTCATTCTATTCAATATCTTTATGGGGTAATGAAAAATAAAAAAATGTTAAAAAAAAAAAAAATTTTTCGTTTATTAAATTTATTAAAAATTAATACTCCTGAAGGTCTTTTCTTTTGTTGGAAAAATATATATCTAATTGAGAGTAATGAACGAAAAAGAGGATGGCCCCGTATTATTACTAATAAATTGATTACTCAGGGTTATTTTTTTTATCCCCAAGAATCAGATAAGACTATGTTATTTCCGCTTCTTGTCTTGGGAATATTTACTTTTTTTATTGGAGGTATAGGAATCCCGTTTGATGAATTTAATAACGAAGGAATGAATTTGGATATCTTATCCAAATTGTTAAGGGCAGCTTTATATTTTTTTGATGATAATGAAAAAATATCTTGGGATTGGTTAGAATTTATAACAAACGCAACTCTTTCCGTCAGTATAGCTTATTTTGGAATATTTATAGCTGCTTCTTTATATAAGCCTGTTTATTCGTCGTTTCAAAATTTGAACTTTTTAAATTCATTTGCTAAAAAAGGTCTTAAGAGATTCCTCAGGGACAGAATACTGTATGTCATATATGATTGGTCCTATAATGGTGGTTACATAGATACCTTTTATGCAAAATTTTTAAGTGCAAGTGTAAGGGTATTTTCTAAATTAACAGATTTTTTTGATAAACGCATCATTGATGGAATTACTAATGGAGTTGGGTTTACGAGTTTCCTTCTCGGGGAGGGTATAAAATATGTAGGAGTAGGTCGCGTTTCTTCTTATCTTTTATTGTATTTATTTAATGTATTAATCTTTTTAATCATTTATTTACTAATTTACTATTTTGTTTAGTTTTTCAAAATTTATTATTAAATTTTTTAACTTATTTAAATAATAAGTTATTAAATAATATTAAAACATAAATTTTTTCTTTTTTACTCTCTCTTACTAATCCTTTGTGTATCTTGGTGTTCCTAACCATTTACTCATTTTTGCGCAATCGCTCGTTAGCATTAGGGTAATACATAGAAATAATAGTGAAAACTAAATACTAAATAATGGTCTTTTAAACCCGCTTCAAAGTAGGTTGGCTAATCAACCAATCGTGGGGCAACCGGTCTCGTCTTTTTATGTTTATTTGCGCTTTATTCTTGTACATAGGAAATGAGTCTCAAGTTTTTTTACTACAAATTTCAAAGCAGTTTTCTTTCACTCATATAACTATTCCATTTTATTCCCAAATGATGAATATAAAAAACGGAAGATATCTATTCAATTCATTTTGCTTTCTTCCAAAAGAGAAAGCAAAAAGGAAATGTTTCTGTTTCAACGAATCGCACGTAGAGATATGGATAATACACAGAGAGTTAATGGGATTTCATAACTAATGGATTGAGCAGCAGCTCGTAGACCACCTAAAAAAGAATATTTATTATTTGATCCATATCCTGACATAAGAAGTCCGATGGGAACAATACTTGAAATCGCAATCCATAAAAAAACACCGATATTTAAATCCGATAAAACAAAGCGATAGCCAAAAGGAATTACTGAATAGCTTAATAGAGCTGATATGACTGCTATAGACGGTCCGATACTGAATAAACGAATATCCCCTCTAGATGGAAAAAGATTCTCTTTGAAAAGGAGTTTTGTCCCATCCGCTAGAGCTTGAAGAACTCCCAAAGGACCGGCATATTCAGGTCCAATACGTTGTTGTAGCCCCGCGGATATTTCTCTTTCTAACCATACAATTACTAGTACACCTATCGTAATTCCCAATACAAGAGCCAAAATAGGGGCAAGGATCCATAGAATTCCATAGATTTCGTTTAAGGCTTCCAATCTGAAAAAAGAATTGATAGCTTGTACTTCGGTTGTATCAATTATCATTTCAACGATCAACTTCTCCCATAATAATATCTATGCTACCTAGTATTGTCATAATATCTGCCAATTTCATTCTTTTAATTAATTGAGGAAGAATTTGCAAATTGATAAAACCCGGCGGACGAATTTTCCAGCGCCAAGGAAAACAACTCTGATCCCCTATCAGAAAAATTCCCAACTCTCCCTTTGGGGCTTCAACTCTCACATAAAGTTCTTGTTTAGGCAATTCAAAAGTCGGGGAAGTTTTTTTACTAATGAATCGATATTCAAAATCGTCCCATTCCGGATGCCTTTCTCTATCAAAATGTCGGGTTTCTAAATTTTCATAGGGACCCCCCGGAATTCTTTCCAACGCCTGTTGAATAATTTTTATGGATTCCGTCATTTCACCAATTCGGACTAAATAACGAGCTAATGAATCTCCCTCTTTTTGCCACGGAACTTCCCAATCAAATTCGTCGTAAGACTCATAATGATCCATTTTACGAAGATCCCATTGTACGCCGGAAGCTCGTAGCATTGGTCCTGATAAACCCCAATTTATTGCTTCCTCCGCGCCGACAATACCTACTCCTTCAACTCGTTCTAAAAAAATAGGATTTCGCGTAATGAGTTTTTGATATTCAGTAACTCTTGTTAAAAAATAATCGCAGAAATCCAAACATTTATCTATCCAGCCATGAGGTAGATCAGCTGCTACTCCTCCGATACGAAAAAAATTATGCATCATTCTCATACCAGTGGCAGCTTCGAATAAATCATATACTAACTCTCTTTCTCTAAAAATATAGAAAAAAGGGGTCTGTGCACCAATATCCGCCATAAAAGGGCCAAGCCATAACAGATGAGAAGCTATACGACTCAACTCCAACAAAATAACTCTGATATAGCTGGCTCTTTTCGGTACTTGAATATTTCCCAACTGTTCCGGCCCATTTACTGTTATTGCTTCTGTGAACATAGTAGCTAAATAATCCCAACGTGTTACATAAGGCAAATATTGTATAATTGTTCGGTTTTCCCCAATTTTTTCCATTCCTCGGTGTAAATAACCTAATATTGGTTCACAGTCAATAACATCTTCACCGTCTAGAGTAACAATAAGTCGTAGAACACCATGCATTGATGGGTGGTGGGGACCCATATTAACTATCATAAGGTCTTTTCTTGTAGCCGGTACATTCATAGAGGTTTCCTCGCTTCATTCTTCCATGAATTCCTGAAAACTAAAAGAAGCTCATTAAAATTCAAGATCTAATCTAATAAATCAAATAATTCAAAAAATCCTCCCAATTAACGAGTTTTTGACTCCCGAATATCCAATTGGTTAATTAATTCTTTATAACGTACTCTATCCTTTTTTGCCAGATAAGATAGTAGTCGTTGGCGTTTTCCTAGGATTTTCCGTAAACCTCTCTGCGATAAATAGTCTTTTCTATGTAATTCCAAATGGGAAGTAAGGCTTCGTATCTTATTAGTAAAGCGCGCTATTTGAAATTCAACTGATCCCCGGTTTTCTTCTTGTGACATAATTGACATGAATGAATTTTTTATCATACAAAGAAATCCCCTCTTTATTTTTTTGCATTTTTTGTGTGAGGTATTTTTTTTGATCAGTAATAATAAATAATAATGTCAGTTCATTTTGATTTGATATATCAATTAATCTTCTACTAACCTTCACTTCCTCTGGAATATGGAATGGAAAAGAATGGATGTGTACATTTTTTCCATTCCATATACTAGATCAGACGTGCTTTCAAATATATATATATGAAGATATGAAAATACACCCTTATCGACTTTTCAATCGTGGATATATACGTATCCTTACCATACTGAATCGACTGCCATTATTGGTATCAAACCAATAGCGATTCATACAAGCTAAATCTTCTAATCGATAATTGGGCCAAAGAAAAAACTTGAAATTAGTTCCCCCCCTTTTTTTTCTCTCAAAAAGTTCGAAAACGTGAGACCCATGTTTTAGGGTCTTATCATTCAAAATTTCTATATTTCTATGAGTTTTCTTTAATTTGGAATTGAAAGACATTAGAATTCTCAATTCTCGACGCCGTTTAGGGGATAAAATATTTTCAGGAACAAGTAAATCATAATCTTTTTTTTCTATATTTTCAATTAGACTTTGACCCCTTTCACTAGATTCGGGAAATTTTGTTTTATTAAAAGAATTTCTTTTTTTGTATCTTTGATAACTTTTTTGTTTGTTCTTATGAACTAATAAAACATTTATCGTTCGATACATAATCAATTTTCCATTATTTTTGAGCGACAGACGCCCGGGTTCGATAATCAAAATTCCCTGTTCTAGCAACTCTGGAATAGTAAAACCCATTCTAAACACTAGAAGATTCATATTCAATTCTTTTCTTTTAATATAAGATATAGCAACTCCTTCCTTATTTGGCACTTTAAGCATAAGACAACCGAGTTGAATAGTAGTAATTAGTTTTTCATTTACAGAACCCTTCCATCGTATTTGACAACGTAAATACCGTTCTAGAAATAAATCGAGGTGGCTCTTCTTTTTTAATTTTAATTTTTTAGAATTTATATCCTGGGTTCCTTTTTCATTATCATTTTGATTTTCTTTTTCATTATCATTTTGATTTTCTTTTTCATTATCATTTTGATTTTCTTTTTCATTATCATTTTGATTTTCTTTTTCATTATCATTTTGATTTTCTTTTAAATTATCATTTTGATTTTCTTTTAAATTATCTTTTTTCTTTGCTTTTAAATTATCTTTTTTCTTTGCTTTTAAATTATCTTTTTTCTTTGCTTTTAAATTTAGAAGTAAGTTGATTGGTATTCTTGTCCTTATCCAGGGTTTCTCCTTATATAACTTGGAAAATATCACAACTTTTTGAAAGAACCAAAATTCCAAATTGGAATTCGAAAAAGTTAGCACTTCGCCATTCGATCCCAACCAATTAAAAAAAATTTTTTTTTGATTATCTAAAAGTTCTTTTTGTTCTTTTGATGGGGTGCCTTCTGGGTGTTGGGGAATCGAAGGGAGTATTTTCCAATCCAAATATTTTCGCTTTGGTCTTTTCTCAACAAAACGATCCATATCAAAATCAAACCCAATGTGTTCTGCTACATAATTATTGATAGGGAACGTATCAATAAAATTCCTTTTTTCCATATTGGAATTATCTTCAAAATTTTCATAATTAAGGGATTTATATGATAAAAGATCGTGTCGAAAAACTTTATTTTGAACCCTAGAACATTGATTGATTCTATTTCCCCTTTTTGGGGATATTAATTTATCCCATTGATCTTTAGATAAATAGTATTTATATTGATAATGATTTCTTAACCAGTTTTTCCATTGATTCATTCCAGAATTTCTCAAATTTTTATTTTTTAATTTGGAATGAAGTAACCCTTGGGTTTCAAAAAAATCTTTTATTTCCTTTTTCAGAAACGGGGATGTTTCGTTATATTGAAGGACAGATCTTAACTTATATAAGTTAAGAACGTCCATTTTTGATAATTTATAAAATACATATGCTTGGGACAAGGGTACTAAAAGTTCTGAATTCAGACTACTAAGGCCAAGAGTACTATTATTAATATTAACTAATTTTTTTATATTTTTTATAATCGAAATAAAGTGAATTGTATTTGGATTTTTTTTACCAAATCTTTTCCTATTTTTTTCATTGTTGAAAATTAATTTAGCAAAAATAAAAATTTTCCTTGCGGATTGAAGAAACAAATGTGCAGTGACCCTCATAATATTAATGATACCTAAGAAGATATCTATGTATATCTTCTCAATCCAAAGTTTTAGAACAAAACGTGATTTAAGCACTAATCGGGCATTTCGCATTTTTAATAGCTGCAAAATCCTTTTTAATGATTTGAAATTGAAGTCTTTAGCATTATAACTTTTTTTCTTTTCTTTTGTAATTTTCTTTATTTGATTAATTTTATTTATTTGATTTAGGATTGTGTTTCTTTTATCAGTCAAATCTTTCATTTTTCTTTCTGCCTCTTTCATTTTTCTTTCTGCCGGTGAATAATTTGTCCAATCTCTAGATTCAATTTGCGTGGACAATTTTTGAATTGTCCCGTTAGTGTTTATCGAATCTTTTTCTTTTACTTCTCCAACTAGAATTTTATTCTTTTGATTTATTTTTGATTTGAAAATTTTGTTTAGTATTTCTTGTATAAATATTTTTTTTTTGACAAACCAGTTTTTTCTTTCTTCATTCAAAAATAATTTTATTTGTTCTTTTAATTGTTCTTTTAAAAAATTTAAAACTAGAAAAAAGTTTTTTTTCAATTTTCGAATTTTTTTTTTTACTTCTTTAACGAGTTCTTTAGAAAAACCTTCCAAAATTTGAAGTTTTTGGGGAGGACCAAAGGGTATTTCCGCTTCCAGCCCCACAACTGTTAAAAAAGAAAAATGTGCTTTTTTGCCTTTCTTTTTGATTGGATTTTTATGAGGAATTTTTTTTTTCAATCTGTGCCGAAACTTTAGACGAAACGGAAATAGTATCTTTATTTGAATACCATCTGTTTCCCAGTTTATTGGGAATTCCCCTTGGGTTACTGCAATTCCATTATAAGTGCAGTTAACATGCACTTCTCTCTTCCAATCCGCTAAATCCTCAGACCATTCGGGAAATTCAAATAATAGCATACGAATGATATTTTTAGTTATTATTAATGAAGGTACTAGAATATTTAGTCTAAAAAACGACTGGGTTAGTAAAAAAACAGTTCTTATTACGGGACCGAAAATAATGCTATCCCAGGCCTCTGCTATCACTAGTTGATGTATTTCGTTTTTCAACTTTTCTTTTCTTTTTCTTTTGTTCTCTTCTTCAATTTGTTTCGCACTTCCTTCTTTCTCTGTAGAATTTGAAATTGGGAATTCCGTGTTTTTACCCACCCCCCTTTTTTTACCCACCGCCCTTTTTTTACCCACCTCCTCTTTTTTACCCACCTCCTCTTTTTTACCCACTGCCCTTAGAAATAGCTTTTTCAATAGCTTTTTCATAAGTTTGAGGATATCCAAAAAAAAAGCAATAAATTTGACTATTCTGAACTTACTAAAAAGAGGAGCCCGGGGCCTTGGTTGATACATTGTAAAAACAGGAGTTTTCCGTCTCTGGGATCGTATAGAGCCCTTTATTTGTTCTCGAACCCAATCTGGGACGGGTGAATAACGTACCAAAGCCACCTCGCTTACTTCGTCTTCTTCTTCTTCGGTTGCGGTTGGCTCTTTGTTCTTCTCTTTAATTTTTTTGATCCTCCGCGTATTTTTTTTTTTCTTCTCCGTATCTTCATCTTCATCTTCATCTTCTTCATCTTCATCTTTTGGAGTCTTATCAAAAAGTATTATACGTTTATATTTTCGTAAACAAATTTCAAAATCCTCTTTCTTGTCGTCACTCACGTCCTCTTCGTGTTCCAAAGCGTCCGTTAATTTGTACGGCCATCGCGGAACTTGTTTACTTATTTCCTTTAATCCGGCAGATTCCTTTATACTTTCCGGGGTATCTATATCTAGTAGAATCCGATCGAATATTCTATCGAATAGAAGTTTCGAAACTTTTCTTCGAATTTCTAAATCCATTTTGCCTTCTTCGGAATCTAGAAATAGAGTAAATGCTTCAAAACTTTTATTTGAACTAGCAAATTCATTAATCAAGTTGAATAAATAACCAATTTCTTTTGAAATTGATTTTCCATTAGATTTATCGGTTTTTGCTTCCAATTCATTAAGCATAAGGATAAGATGAAGTTTATTCATCCAAATCTTCTCTGTCAAATTTTTTGTGGAATTTTCTTCTATGCTTCCATTTTCTTTTTCTTCTATGCTTCCATTTTCTTCTTCTTCTATGCTTCCTTTGATTCTTCCGCGGAAAGCCCCACTTAATAAAGGATCATAGATTTCAGGTAAATATTCTTTTTTACTTTCATCATTACAAAATCGAGTCTTTTTTTCAAGTTTATTGAGAGAAAGAGATCCCTTATCTAGGGCCTCCACTCTATTTCGCAACTCATTACTTAGGCTTTGTTTTTTTTGTTCATTCCTATAATTCCAATTATTAAATAATTCATCAGAAGATAATTTTTCTATTTGGAACAGAGACATCTTTTTTTCTATCATTTCGAAAAAAGTCGCTAAACTATGTGAATAAGTAAAAGATATTCGTTCCTTGCCATCACTCTGGCATGGATAAAAAAAATAGTGTGACATTTCATTTCTCACAGCATTGTCGAATGCACTGTTTTTTATATACCGAAGTGGACTATTCCATTGATTAAAGTCGAAAAAATTCTTTCTAAGAGATTCTTCAAACGAAGATATATTTTTATCTTTTTTAGATAAAATCGAAGCCAATTTCGAGTTTTCTTCATTCCCATCTACAAACTGAGGATCGAATTCATCCTCAGTTTTTTCCTTTCCAGTCACTTGTATCTCTGCGGTTTGGTACGGATCTTCTT